AAAAAAAAAAAAAAACGTGTTACAATGTAATAACGCGCGTTTTCACTCGCTCAAAAAAAAAAAGCGGCATTCGGTTCTCGGTTTAGGGGTTTGACGAGACCTGGCCGGATGACTTGCTTTTAGGGGGGTAGGGGGGGGGTTTATTTCAAAAATTTACTTTTTTTATAAGAATTTATTTTATATTCTTCAATTTTAATGACATTAATGACCTGTAACCTGTATTTTTTAACTCAGTTTTCATTTTCAAAAGATCTAATATTCAGTACATAGGGGGGTAGGGGGGTTTAGCTGCAGAAACGCCTTATTTTATTTTTTTTTATAGTAACGCCCGGGCTCGCGCCGCGTTATTAAATTTAGGACTTTCGTTTTTCGAAAATTTATGCCCGAAAAAGTGACTAATGTAACAAATAGTGTGATTGTATATTAACTCATCCATTATCCTTGCTCCCTTCAATAATGCGGAGTGATATGTATCTCTTAATTCAATGTGACTCTACAAGGTATGGAATCCTAAATAGCGATTGATATAGTAGAGCAAAAGTGTTATTCGGTTCAAAAAGGTAGCACACCCAAATTTTAGTAGAAAATAATTTTGTTTAGAAATTATTTGGTAGAAAATTTAGCTAGGTAAAGCCGGAGAGGTCGAGGGTAGCGCGCTCAGAGGAATTGAGTAAGGCGTGTTGATCGCCAGAGCGGATGCGAAGCGTACTTGTCATCAAGCTTCAAGATCCCCCCCAAAAAAAAATACTAACCGCCTTCCAATAAATCTTGACGCCAATAAAGTAGTGTATGTATTCACACCATTAACCAGTTGCCAATTTTAAGCAATTTGAGGGGAGTCTTCAGTTCCGTCCTACAAACCGTTTACCGTTAATCTTATATTCAAGGATTGGTTATTTCTTACCGCCCTCACGAGTCATTGGATTAGTCATGTAGAATGCTAGGTATAGGAGGTAAAAGGATAGATACTATGCTCGATTAATATCAGTATGTTAAGCAAGTAAGGGGTATGTCATGATTTGGTTATTACGAATTTGTAGTTTCCTGTGGAAAGTCTAAATATGAGTATAAATCATATGGGGAAAGTCGGTGAATGCTGATTAAGCATAGGGGTAATGGGTATGGGGTATGTAATAGTATGTACGCCTATATAGGGATGTTAGGGATATGGGGTATATCTAAATATGGGGACTAATATAGGGGTGTAATGATGATGGGGAAAGTAGATGTATGCTGATTAAGCATATAATATGCTGTTATGTATTAGATAGGGTAATGTTGATTAAACATAGTATGTGATCTAGTTACTTTTTTCGAGTGGCAGAAGCCCAGAAGATAGTTTAACGGTAATCTTGACTTTGGGGGCCAAGGGTGAAAGTGTAACTCTTTCTTTTCTGATAAATTTTAAGGCTGTCCTAAAGTAGGAGCCTTGGAAGGGTATGACCTGATATTGGAGCGCTTTTATAAGGCAGTCGGGTTGGGACATCGTTAAAAATGGTAAAAAAGGTTAGAAAAGGGTGGGGTGAAGGGCTCAAAAAAACACGAAGGGAAGAGACTGGCTAAAAGTGAGGTCTTATCCTCTTATGAGGGCAAAAAAAATTTTTGTGTGGCTAGAAAAGTTCCGGTAAGTCAGGTAGTCCCGGCTTTTATGTATATGGAGAGGGGGTAAAAAGTGAAAAAACCCCATTTTCGCCTTTATACTTAAATCGTCGGAGTGTGTTGCGCGAGTTCAGGTGGCAGAGACTAGAAATGGGTTTTTTTTGTCTCGTTTTCAGGGGCTGAGAGGAACGGGAGATGTTTTGCAGGCAAAAAATGGCTAGGGAGGCCTAGGGTTTGGGCGTTAGGTGAGCCTTTTTTGGCGATTTTTGCGGTTTTTTTTGGGATTTTTTTTGTGCTTTTTTTTTGAGTTAGTCGGGGGGAGACTATAAGTGCTCTATTACGGTGTTCGGGAGAGAGGCCTTTTTAGGGCGTTATTTCTAAAAATCTCTTTTTTGCTTAAAAAAAGGCCTGGTTTTTCTGTACTAATTTTGGCAATTTTGAGGGGTTTTTTGGGCGATGTTTGATTTTCTAAGTTAGGAGGTCAGGGAGAGATAGAGGGAAAAGAGGCAAGATAAGAAGTCAAGGAAAGAGGGTAAAAATTGTTGTTGCTTTCCTTGAATTCAGGTTAAAAAAAGATGAATTTTTGACACTGGTGAGGGTTTGGTAGTAAGCGTTTATTAGGTTTTCTGGGGGTGTGGGTACGGAAGAGACTGGGAGGCCCATTTTTTTGTCTAATTTTCGAGGGCAGAGGGTGATTTTCGCAAATATTGCGCTTCAAAAAACATAAAAATGCCCCGTACTACGAGCTATTAGTGAGAAATTTTGATTTTTTTAAAAGGTGTTTTTTAGCGTTTTTTTTTGCGGGTTTTTTGGCCAAAAAAGGGGGTTTATGTGGAGGACCCTGGTCAAGTGCGTAATTAGGAAGTCTTGGAGGTGCATGGTAAACAAGGTGTGATTTTTGTTCAAAAATGGGTTTTTTTTGTTGTTTTAAAAAGGTACTCAATTTCTTGATTTTTTTTTTCAAAAAAAAAATAAAAAAAAAATCACGTTTTTTGTGAAGGGGTCCGATTTTTTATTTAGGTTTTTGTGGGGAAGGTGGCAAAGCAAAGAATTGAGGGGATAGGGAGAAAATTGTTGTTTTTTCTCCTCGAATTTAGGTTTAAAAGTGTGATTTTATCGGTTTTTTGCTTGGTGGTTGAATTTTTAAGTTAGGAGATTAAGGGGATGGAGAGGGTAAGGTGCTAAGACAGAAAACAAAGGCGTTGTAAGCACGTTTATTGATGTCTTTCCTTAAAAGGGTGTTAAAAAAGCATGGATTTCGTCGTTTGTACGCGTTTGCTAATAAAATTCTATTAGGGTCTTCGGGGGAGAGAGTGGAAATGGAGGGGGAAATATGGTGGGGCTATTTTTTTGTCTTGTTTTTATGGGCAGAGGGTGACTATTGTGGAGATTATCCCTTAAAAATCATGAAAATGCCCCGTACTATGTGTTATTAGAGAGAAATTTTGATTTTTTAAAAAGGTGTTTTTTAGCGTTTTTTTTTGCGGTTTTTTTGGCTAAAAATGGGGGTTTATGTGGAGGAGCCTGGTCAAGTGCGTAATTAGGAAGTCTTGGAGGTGTATGGTGAACAAGGTGTGATTTTTGTTCAAAAATGGGTTTTTTTTGTTGTTTTAAAAAGGTACTCAATTTCTTGATTTTTTTTTTCATAAAAAAAAAATAAAAAAAAATCACGTTTTTTGTGAAGGGGTCCGATTTTTTATTTAGGTTTTTGTGGGGAAGGTGACAAAACAAAGAATTAAGGGGATAGGGAGAAAATTGTTGTTTTTTCTCCTCGAATTTAGGTTTAAAAGTGTGATTTTATAGGTTTTTTGCTTGGTGGTTGAATTTTTAAGTTAGGAGATTAAGGGATGGAGAGGGTAAGGTGTTAAGACAGAAAACAAAGGCGTCGTAGGCACGTTTATTGATGTCTTTCCTTAAAAGGGTGTTAAAAAAGCATGGATTTCGTCGTTTGTACGCGTTTGCTAATAAAATTCTATCAGGGTCTTCGGGGGAGAGAGTGGAAATGGAGGGGGAAATATGGTGGGGCTATTTTTTTGTCTTGTTTTTATGAGCAGAGGGTAACTATTGTGGAGATTATCCCTTAAAAATCATGAAAATGCCCCGTATTATGTGTTATTAGAGAGAAATTTTGATTTTTTAAAAAGGTGTTTTTTAGCGTTTTTTTTGCGGTTTTTTTGGCTGAAAATGGGGATTTATGTGGAGGACCCTGGTTAAGTGCGTAATTAGGGAGTCTCGGAGGTGTGAGGTGTACAAGGTGTAATTTTTATTCAAAAATGGGGTTTTTTTGTTGTTTTAAAAAGGTGCTTAATTTCTTGATTTTTTTTCAAAAAAATAAAAGAAACACGTTTTTTGTGAAGGGGTCCAATTTTTTATTTAGGTTTTTGTGGGGAAGGTGGCAAAACAAAGAATTAAGGGGATAGGGAGAAAATTGTTGTTTTTTCTTCTCGAATTTAGGTTTAAAAGTGTGATTTTATAGGTTTTTTGCCTGGTGGTTGAATTTTTAAGTTAGGAGATTAAGGGACGGAGAGGGTAAGGTGTTAAGACAGAAAACAAAGGCGTCGTAGGCACGTTTATTTATGTCTTTCCTTAAAAGGGTGTTAAAAAAGCATGGATTTCGTCGTTTGTACGCGTTTGCTAATAAAATTCTACTAGGATCTTCGGGGGAGAGAGTGGAAATGAAGGGGGAAATATGGTGGGGCTATTTTTTTGTCTTGTTTTTATGAGCAGAGGGTGACTATTGTGGAGATTATCCCTTAAAAATCATGAAAATGCCCCGTACTATGTGTTATTAGAGAGAAATTTTGATTTTTTAAAAAGGTGTTTTTTAGCGTTTTTTTTGCGGTTTTTTTGGCTAAAAATGGGGGTTTATGTGGAGGATCCTGGTTAAGTGCGTAATTAGGGAGTCTCGGAGGTGTGGGGTGGACAAGGTGTGATTTTTATTAAAAAATGGGGTTTTTTTGTTGTTTTAAAAAGGTGCTCAATTTCTTGGTTTTTTTTCAAAAAAATAAAAGAAACACGTTTTTTGTGAAGGGGTCCGATTTTTTATTTAGGGTTTTGTGGGGTGGGGGGTAAGACAAAGAATAAAGGGGATAAGGAGAAAATTGTTGTTTTTCCTCCTCGAATTTAGGTTTAAAAGTGTGATTTTATAGGTTTTTTGCTTGGTGGTTGAATTTTTAAGTTAGGAGATTAAGGGATGGAGAGGGTAAGGTGTTAAGACAGAAAACAAAGGCGTCGTAGGCACGTTTATTGATGTCTTTCCTTAAAAGGGTGTTAAAAAAGCATGGATTTCGTCGTTTGCTAATAAAACTCTATTAGGGTCTTCGGGGGAGCGGGTGGAAATAGAGGGGGAAATATGGTGGGGCTATTTTTTTGTCTTGTTTTTATGAGCAGAGGGCGACTACTGTGGAGATTGTCTTAAAATCATAAAAATGTCCTGTACTGCAGGCTATTAGTGGGAAGCTTTTATTATTTAAAAGGTATTTTTAGCGTTTTTTTGGTCAAAAAGGGATTTATGTGGAGGATCCTGGTTAAGTATGTAATTAGGGAGTTTTGGGGGTGTGTGGTCTATAAGGTTTAATCTTTGTTCAAAAATGGGGGTTTTTGTTGTTTTAAAAAGGTACTTGGTTTCTTGTTTTTGTTTTGTAAAAAATATTAAAAAAGATGGTTTTGTGAAGGGGGGGGGGAAAGTTTTAGTCAGGGGTTTGTGGGAGGAGGTAAAATAAATAAATAAGGGGATAGGGCGGAAGTTGTTGTTTACCCAACTTAGGCTTAAAAGTGTGGTTTTAAGGATTTTGTTTTTGTTAATCTTTTAAGTCGGGATGTTTAAGGTTAAAGGTAATAAAGGGTATAAGGAGTAGGGGGCTTGTAGTGACCCTTAATCACTCCTCCTTGTAGGGTTAAAAAAAGGCCTCAAGTTTATAAAAGTCTAGTACGACAGGTCAGGAGGTCGACCAAACGATTTTTTTTTTTTTTTAAAGGTTAAAATAAGGAATTTATGTATAAAAGTCCGGCGGGTCTTGTAATAAGTGGGAGGAGGATTGGGGTTGTGCTAATCTATGTAATTGGGGCTTATTATAAGGTGTTCTTTTTTAAGGTTTTGTTATAATGGGTGTTTTAGGAGGGGTTTATCCCTCAATCTCTGGTTTACAAGACCAGTGCTTTTTTTAAGCTACTATAACAATTTCAGTTGAAAAGTTTATTTTCTAGTCAGCCGGCTAAAGGGAAGATAAGAAGGAATAGACTGAAATAAAGAATTGAGGAGATTTGACCCACTAATGTAAAAGGGCTTTCTACGGGCTGTCCTCCAATTCAGGTTAAAACGAGTATATTAGATACTATTAGTCAGAAGAGGATTTGTGTTAATGGTCGGAATATGTTTGTTCGTTGTTTGGAGGTGTGGAGAAGTGGAAGGAGTAGTAGGACTAATAGTGAAAACATTAGGGCTAGAACTCCCCCTAGTTTGTTGGGGATGGAGCGGAGGATGGCGTAGGCGAATAGAAAGTATCATTCTGGTTTAATGTGTGGGGGTGTAATTAGGGGGTTGGCGGGGGTGAAGTTTTCTGGGTCCCCCAGGAGGTTGGGGGAAAATAGGGCAACAGAGAGTAAGAGGATGAGGAGTACTGAGAAGCCCAGGGCATCTTTATAAATAAAGTAGGGGTGGAAGGAAATTTTGTCTGAGTCAGAATTAAGTCCTGTAGGGTTATTTGAGCCTGTTTCGTGAAGAAAGATAATATGGATAATAGTAATGGCTGCAATGATAAATGGAAGGACAAAGTGGAAGGTAAAAAATCGAGTTAGGGTTGCATTATCAATTGAGAAACCTCCTCAGATTCATTGTACAAGTATATTCCCGACAAGAGGGATAGCGGATAATAGATTAGTAATTACAGTGGCCCCTCAAAAGGATATTTGGCCTCATGGCAGGACATATCCTACAAAAGCTGTTATTATTACAAGGATAAATAAAACTACTCCTACGTTTCATAATTCTTTGAAGAGGTATGAGCCATAGTAGATGCCTCGGCCTACATGTAGATAAAGGCAAATGAAAAATAAAGAGGCTCCATTAGCGTGGAGGTTGTGTATGAGTCATCCATAGTTGACGTCTCGGCAAATATGGACTACGGAGGAGAAGGCTGTTGAGATGTCGGCTGTGTAGTGTATGGCTAAAAATAAACCGGTTATGATTTGTGCAACCAGACAAAGGCCTAGGAGGGAGCCGAAATTTCATCACACTGAAATATTAGTAGGAGCTGGAAGATCAATTAGTACATTGTTCATAGCTTTTAGAAGTGGGTGGGTCTTTCGTAGGTTTTGGGTCATAAGTTTTTATAGTTGAATTAACAACGGCGATTTTTCAGATCTTTAGTTCTGGTTAAAGTCCAGATAAGAATAATGATTTATTTTGTAATTTTAATACTTATATGTTTTATTATGGGGTTAGTGGCGGTGGCTTCAAATCCTGCCCCTTATTTTGCTGCGTTTGGGTTGGTTGTGTCTGCTGCTGTGGGTTGTGGGTTGTTGGCTAGTCATGGTGTTTCTTTTTTATCTTTAGTATTATTTTTAATTTATTTAGGGGGAATACTGGTTGTGTTTGTATATTCGGCTGCTTTAACTGCTGATCCCCATCCTGAAAGCTGATGAGATTGGTCTGTTATAGCTAATGTATCCGTATATGTATTAGGGGTAAGTGTTGCGGCATTATATTTTTGTGGGGGTTGGAATATAATAAATTGATCAGGGGTTGATGAGTTTAGTAGTTTGAGTTTGTGGCGGGGGGACATGATTGGGGCTTCTTTAATATACTCTAGTGGGGTTTTTTTATTAGTTTTAGTGGGGTGAGTGCTTCTTTTAACTTTGTTCGTAGTATTAGAATTAATTCGGGGGCTCAGTCGAGGGGCGTTACGGGTTGTTTAATATAAATTAAAAAGTACAAGTAGGGCAATGATCGATAGGAGGGATAAGGTTAGATATGTTTTAATTATTCCTTTTTGTGGGGAGTACAGGATTTTAATTATTTTTTGGTTTACCTCTGTTAATTTTGGTCCTGCTTTTTCATACCAGGTTAGATCTAACGTGTGTGTAGCAATTGTTTGTCCTCATTTCAGGCTAATTTGGGGGATAGAGCGGTGGAGGAGGGAGGGAAAATAACCTAGTATGTTAGAGAAGTTGTGTGTTTTTAGATTTGGGAGGATTTTGAGTTGCTTTGTTGTTAGGTTAGCTAGTTCTAGTGCTAATATAAGTCCTACAATTGTAACTAGTAGAGCTATAAGTTTTATTAGGGGGGGCATGGTTATGATTATATTTTTGTTGTGAGGGATGTTTGATGTAATAATAAAGCCTGCAAGGATGCTTCCGTAGGCTAAGCGTTTGATAGGGTTTTTAAGTAGTTTATGATTTTCATTAATAGGGGAGATAGGGGAAAAACGGGGGTGACCTATTATGGTGAAGGTTGTGAGTCGAAAGCTGTAGATGGCGGTAAAAGAGGTTGCAATTAAGGTTAGGATGAGGGCTCAGGAGTTCAGGTAAGAGGTGTTAATGGCTTCGATGATTGCGTCTTTAGAGAAGAAGCCAGTAAGAAATGGTATGCCCGTAAGGGCAAGACTGCCAAGTATTATACAAGAAGAGGTGAAGGGCATAATATTATTTAAGCCCCCTATTTTGCGGATATCTTGTTCGTTATTTAAGCTGTGGATAATTGAGCCTGAACATAGAAATAGTATAGCTTTGAAGAAGGCGTGGGTACAGATGTGGAGGAAGGCTAGGTATGGTTGATTGAGTCCGATTGTTACTATTATCAGGCCTAGTTGACTAGAGGTGGAAAAGGCAATAATTTTTTTAATATCATTTTGGGTGAGGGCACAGGTTGCTGTAAATAGAGTTGTTAGTGCTCCTAAACACAAACAAACAGTTAGGATTTCTTTATTGTTTTGGAACAGGGGGTTAAGGCGTACTAATAGGAAAATGCCTGCAACTACTATTGTGCTTGAATGAAGTAGGGCTGACACAGGTGTGGGGCCTTCTATGGCTGATGGAAGTCAGGGATGAAGTCCAAATTGGGCGGACTTTCCTGTTGCAGCCAGGATTAGGCCCAGGAGGGGAATTGTTAAGTTAAAATCTTTTGATAAGACCATGAATTGACTTATTTCTCAGGAGTTAAGGGTTGTGGCTAATCAGATCATGTTAAGTATAAGGCCAATGTCTCCAATGCGATTATAGATCACTGCTTGTAGGGCAGCCGTATTAGCGTCAGCTCGTCCGTATCACCAGCTGATTAGGAGAAAGGATATAATGCCCACTCCTTCTCATCCAATGAAGAGTTGAAATATGTTATTGGCTGTAACCAAAAGGATTATTGTAATTAAGAAGAGGAGGAGGTACTTGAAGAAGCGGCTGATATTAGGGTCTGAGGCTATATATCAGGATGTAAATTCTATAATAGATCATGTAACATAAAGGGACACGGAGGTAAACATGATTGAATATGTGTCAAACTTGAAGCTAAGGTTGATGTTAAATAGGGGAAGATTAATTCATGAGATATTAGTAATGATAGTCTGAATTCCTTGGTCAATAAAAAGAGAGAGGGGGATCAAACTAATAAAGAAGCTTAGTTTAATGGCTCATTTGGTGTGTTTTTCTAGATTATTATCGAATGTTTTTTGACAAATGGGTATAATCAAAGGATAGAAGAGGAGAATAAGGATTATAAAGTAGGCTAAATTGAAGATATTATTCATTATTTCTACTTGGGGTTGCACCAAGAGTTTTTGGTTCCTAAGACCAATAGATGTCTATTATCTTTTAGAAACTGATTAAGCCATAGATTTGAACTATGGGTTTAAGAATTAGCAGTCCTTAATTTCTTCCAAGTCTTATTCGATAGGTGAAGAGAATTTAACTCTTATTTACAAAACCACAATTTATTGTTTTAGTTAAACTACGCCTATTAGGTCCAGCCTAAGATGAGGCCAGGGGTGAGAATAATGAGGGCAGAAGGGATAAGGTGAAGGGTAATTATTAGGTGTTCTCGTGTGTGTGTAGGGGTAATAGAGGTTAAGGGGGTAAGGGCTGAGCCTCGTTGTGTTATTAGAAATATATAGAGGGAGTAACATACTGTGATAAGTGTTCCGAATCCTGTCAGAATCAGTGTCCATATTGACCAAGAGAACAAGGAAGTCATGATTATTAATTCTCCAAGCAGGTTAGTAGAAGGGGGGAGGGCGAGATTGGCTAAATTAGTTAGGAATCATCAGGTTGTTATTAAGGGGAGAATAGTTTGAAGTCCTCGGGCTAGAAGGAGGGTGCGACTGTGAATTCGTTCGTAGTTTGTATTGGCTAGACAAAATAGGGCAGATGAGATTAGTCCGTGGGAAATCATTAACACTATCGCTCCTATAAAGCTTCATGGGGTTTGGATGAGGATGGCAGCAGTTACTAGGCCTATATGACTCACGGAGGAGTAAGCAATTAGAGATTTAAGGTCTGTTTGGCGTAGGCAGATAGAGCCGGTTATTACTATCCCCCAGACAGACAGAACGATAAAAGGATATGCGTAGTCTTTGGTCAGAGGGTCCAGGATAATAATAATACGCATTATGCCGTAGCCCCCGAGCTTTAATAGGATGGCGGCCAAGATTATGGATCCGGCAATTGGTGCTTCTACGTGGGCTTTAGGTAGTCAAAGATGAACTCCGTATAAGGGTATTTTCACTAAGAAGGCAATAAGACAGGCGGCTCACCATAAAATGTTAGCTCAGTCATTTGTGTGATTTTGTGAGAATGGTATTATAGTTAAGGATAGGGAGTGGGTGAAACTTTGTATTGTTAGCAGGGCTACGAGAAGGGGGAGGGACCCTATTAAGGTGTAAAATAGAAAATATAGTCCTGCGTTAAGGCGTTCTTTTTGGTTGCCTCATCGGGTAATTAGAATTAGTGTGGGAATAAGAGTTGTTTCAAATATAATATAAAATAAGATTAACTCTATAGAGCTGAAGGCTATAATTAAGGATAGTTGTAATACAATAAGTAGTGTAATATATAATCGTTGTCGGTTGGCAGGTTCTATTTTCAGGTGATTTTGACTAGCTATAATTATTAGAGGCAATAATCAACAGGTTAGGATTATTAGGGGGGAAGATAAAGGGTCTACTCCTAAATAATTATTAGTAAAAGCCCAGCTTGTTTCGTTGTCCCATTTAAATCATATTAGGGAGGCTGATGCAATAAGTAAAGCGTGAGAGGTTGTTGTAACTCATAATCATTTTTTTGGGGTAAGTCATGCGAAGAAGACTAGTATAAGAGATGGAATAAGGATCTTTAACATTGTAGGAGGTTCAGGTTTTGTAGGTAGTTGTTTCCGTGTGTGCGGGTGGTAGCAACTAAGAGGGCAAGGCCGGTGCAGGCTTCACATGCTGAAAAAGCTAATAAAATTAGGGGGCTTATTAGGTAGTTGGAGGAGCTGTTTTGAACGGATCATAGGGCTAGGGCGATGTATAGCGTTAATATTATACCTTCTAGGCAGAGAAGGGCGGATAGCAGATAGGTTCGGTGGATTGTTAGGCCAAAAAAACTTAATGTGAAGGCTGAAGAGAATGTAAAGTGTAAAGGGGTCATGAGGTATTCGTGGGTCTTAACCACGATCTACTGAGTCGAAATCAGTACTCTTATATTAGATTAAATACCTTATTCTGCTCATTCTAGTCCTCCTTGTATTCATTCGTAAATGAGGCCGATAGTAAGAAGGGTAATAATAAGTAGGGCAGCAGTAAGGGTTAATATTGGGGAGGGCAGTTGGTTACTTCAAGGGATAGGGAGAAGAAGGGCAATCTCTAAATCAAATAGTAGGAATAGAATGGCTACTAAGAAGAATCGTAGGGAGAATGGTAGACGGGCAGAGCCCAGGGGGTCAAAGCCGCACTCGTAAGGGGATAGCTTTTCCCCGTCCGGTTTGAATTGAGGTATCCAAAAGGCGATAGTTACTAGAATTAGGGATAGGGTAAAACATACAGTAAAGATTAAGATAATTAAATTCATTATCTTTCCTTGGGTTCAAACCAAGTTTTAATGATTGGAAGTCACTTGTAATATTTATACTAGAAAGATTTAGGAACCTCATCAATAAATTGATACATAAAGAAACAATCATACGACATCTACGAAGTGTCAATATCAGGCTGCGGCTTCGAAGCCAAAATGGTGTATTGAGGTGAAATGGTATTGGATTTGGCGCATTAGGCAGACTAGGAGAAAAGTGGTTCCGATAATAACGTGTAGGCCGTGAAAGCCTGTAGCGACGAAGAAGGTTGAACCATAGATGCCGTCTGAGATTGTGAAGGGGGCTTCATAATACTCTATTGCTTGGAGAAGGGTGAAGTATACTCCTAGGATAACTGTTAAAGTGAGGGCTTGAGTTATCTCTTTTCGGGTTCCTTCCATTAGACTGTGGTGGGCTCATGTGATCGTTACTCCCGAGGCTAGCAGGATGGCGGTATTAAGTAGGGGTACGTTGAAGGGGTCTAGAGGGTGGATGCCTGTGGGGGGTCAGCAATTACCTAGTTCAGGGGTAGGGGCGAGGCTTGAGTGGTAGAAGGCTCAGAAGAACCCTAGGAAAAACAGTACTTCGGATGTAATAAAAAGGATCATTCCTCAGCGCATTCCTTTTTGTACTGGGGGTGTGTGGTGTCCTTGGAAGGTGCTTTCTCGAATTACGTCTCGTCATCACTGAATTATTGTTAAAACTAGTAGGAGAAGGCCGAGTGATAGCAGGATGAAAGAATTGTAATGGAATCAGGTAGCGAGTCCGGATGTTATTAATAAAGCGGCAACTGCGCCTGTAAGGGGTCAAGGGCTTTGATCTACTATGTGATATGCGTGTGCTTGGTGTGTCATTAGGTATTTTCTTGTATATATAGGCTTAGAAGGAGTACGAAAACGTATGCTTGAATAAGCGCAACAGCTACTTCAAGAAGGGTTAGTAGGAGTAGTACTAGGGATGTTAATAATGAGATTATGGGTATTGTGTTTATTAATACAAAGGCTGCGGTAGCAATAAGTTGTATTAATAGATGGCCGGCTGTTAGGTTGGCTGTAAGTCGGACCGCTAAAGCGATAGGGCGGATTATCAGGCTGATGGTTTCGATGATAATAAGTATGGGAATAAGGGGAGTGGGGGTTCCTTCTGGTAAAAGATGGCCGAGGGCCATGGTAGGTTGATTAATCATACCTATTAAAACTGTGGCCAATCATAGGGGGAAGGCTAATCCTAGATTTAGGGATAGTTGGGTTGTGGGTGTAAAGGTGTATGGTAGAAGACCTAGTAGATTTAAAGTCATGAGTATAATTATTAAGGAACAAAAGATTATTGCTCATTTGTGTGTTTTAGGGTTGATAGGGGAAAGAAGTTGATTAGTAAACTGTCCTATAAATCAGGTTTGTAGTGTAATAAGTCGGTTATTTAGTCATCGGTTAGTCAGGGAGGGGAGAAGGAGTCAAGGGAGAGTTAGGGCTAGGGCTAGAAGAGGGATGTTTATTAAGGAGGGGCTTATAAATTGGTCAAAAAAGCTTAGGTTCATGGTCAGTTTCAGTTATTAGTCTTAGGAGTGGGGAGAGTACTAATTGTTGGTTTGTTAGTGAAGGCAAATTTATTAATTTTATTAGGAATAACAGTTAAGAAAATAGTTCATGTAAATAAAAGGATAAGAAATCATGGGTTGGGGTTTAATTGTGGCATTCCTTAAGGGCGGGTAGAAGTCGCCTATCTTTAGCTTAAAAGGCTAATGCTTACATCTTTTAGCTTCTTAAGGAGCTTTCTTCTAGTGTTAATAGAGATCAGTTTTCGAAGTGTTGAAGAGGGACGGCTTCTACTACGATTGGCATAAAACTATGGTTAGCTCCGCAGATTTCTGAACATTGTCCATAATACACTCCAGGGCGAGTTACAAGGAAAGCCGTTTGATTAAGGCGTCCTGGGACAGCATCTATTTTAACACCTAAGGCAGGAACAGTTCATGAGTGCAGAACATCGTCAGCTGTCACTAGAATGCGGATGGGGGATTCTATGGGGATAATTATACGATGGTCTGTTTCTAATAGTCGGAACTGGCCAGGGTTTAAATCTTGTGTTTGTACCATATAAGAGTCAAATTCTAGATTTTCATAGTCCGTATATTCGTAGCTTCAGTATCATTGGTGGCCGATTGCTTTGATTGTCAGGTGGGGGTTAATGATTTCATCTATTAGATAGAGAATCCGCAGGGAGGGCAGGGCAATTGAGATTAAAATAATAGCAGGTAGGATGGTTCAGATAATTTCGATTCCTTGGGAATCTAGAATAAATTTGTTTGTAAGTTTAGTTGTTACTATTACTGTAATAATGTAGAGGACTAGGGTGCTAATTAGGAACACGATTATTAGGGTGTGGTCGTGAAAATGTAAGAGTTCTTCTATTACTGGGGATGCTGCGTCTTGAAAGCCTAATTGGGATGGGTGTGCCATTTAAAATACATGGGGGTTTAACCCATAATTATACCTTGACAAGATATTGTAATAGTTTTACTAGTACTTTACATTATTAAGAGAGTGGCAGAGTGGTTTATGTTTTTAGCTTGAAACTAAAAAATGGGGGTTCGATTCCTTCCTTTCTTGTTTACTTGTACTTGTACAAAGGCTGGTTCTTCAAATGTGTGGTGAGGAGGAGGGCAGCCATGGAGTCATTCAACATTTGTAGAGGTTATCATGACATGGGAAAGGACTCGTTTGGAGGCGAAGGCTTCTCATAGGATAAATAGGAATAGAATTACAGCTAGTAAGGAGATTAGGGAACCGATAGAAGAAACAGTATTTCAAAGGGTGTATGCGTCAGGGTAATCAGAGTATCGTCGTGGTATTCCAGCAAGTCCTAGGAAATGTTGAGGGAAGAATGTGAGGTTTACTCCCAGGAATATTAGGCCAAAATGGATCTTGGACCATGTTTCGTGTAGAGTAAAGCCTGTAAAAAGGGGGAATCAGTGTACTAATCCTGCCATGATAGCAAATACTGCTCCTATAGACAGGACATAGTGAAAATGGGCTACTACGTAATATGTATCATGGAGAACAATGTCCAGGGAAGAGTTAGCTAGAACGATTCCTGTTAGTCCACCAACAGTAAAAAGGAAGATAAATCCTAGGGCCCATAATATTGGGGTATCTCATTTAATTGTGCCGCCATGCAGGGTGGCTAGTCAGCTAAACACTTTAACGCCGGTAGGGATGGCAATAATTATTGTAGCAGAGGTGAAGTAGGCTCGGGTATCTACGTCTATGCCTACTGTAAATATGTGGTGGGCTCACACAATAAAGCCTAACAGTCCGATGGCTATCATTGCTCATACTATTCCTATATATCCGAAAGGTTCCTTTTTGCCTGAATAATAGGTTACGATATGGGAAATTATTCCAAATCCTGGGAGGATTAGGATGTAGACTTCTGGGTGTCCAAAGAATCAGAATAAGTGCTGGTATAAGATAGGGTCTCCTCCTCCTGCAGGGTCAAAGAATGTGGTGTTTAGGTTGCGGTCTGTAAGTAGTATAGTAATGCCGGCGGCTAAAACGGGTAAAGATAGTAATAGAAGGATGGTGGTGATTAAGATAGACCACACGAATAAAGGCGTTTGGTATTGGGTAATGGATGGGGGTTTTATATTAATAATGGTTGTAATAAAGTTGATGGAGGCCAGAATAGAAGAGATACCAGCTAAGTGTAGGGAGAAGATGGTTAGGTCTACGGATGCTCCGGCATGTGCTAAATTGCCTGCTAGAGGAGGGTAAACGGTCCATCCGGTGCCAGCACCTGCTTCTACCCCTGCTGAGGCTAGAAGTAGTAGGAAAGAGGGGGGAAGGAGTCAGAAACTTATATTATTTATACGGGGGAAGGCCATGTCGGGGGCTCCAATTATTAGAGGTACTAGTCAGTTTCCAAATCCCCCAATCATGATAGGTATTACTATGAAGAAAATTATCACAAAAGCGTGTGCAGTGACAACAACATTATAGATTTGGTCGTCTCCCATTAGTGCACCGGGTTGGTTTAGTTCCGCTCGGATTAATAGACTGAGGGCAGTTCCTACTATTCCCGCTCAAGCACCAAAGAGGAGATAGAGGGTGCCGATATCTTTATGATTTGTTGAAAAGAGTCATCGATTAATGGTCACAGGTAAGATGGCTGAGTTTAGGCGGTGGATTGTAAATCCATTTACAAAGGTTAAGACCTTTTCATACCAAGTCCTATAGTGAAGTTCACATCGGATTGCAACTCCGGCAATGAAGGGAGGACCTTCTAGGGCTTTAGTATTTATTGTTTATTTTAAAAACAGGAGAGTGACAAATATTTTAGGTGGATGTTCGGTGGTTTGAACACTTAGCTGTTAACTAAGAGTTTGTAAGATCGATGCTTACGCACCTAGGGAGGTCTTAGCTTAATTAAAGTGTCTGGGTTGCATTCAGAGTATATGAGATAGAGTCTTATAGATCTTAACAGGGACTAGGAGGTTCGAACTTCTATAAAAAGCTTTGAAGGCTTTTAGTTTATTTAACTTAAATCTCTATTGTAGGGTATAAAAAAACAGAGGGGTCAAGGGTAGGGCTATTGTGGCTAGGGGGATGACTACAGGGAGGGGTAGTTTTAGGTTATTTTTTGTTACTCAGGAGGTTATTATATTTATTGTATTAGGGGCTATTGTTAGTGTGGCAGTGTAGGTCAGACGTAGGTAGAAAAACAGGCTTAAGAGGGTAGATAGGGCTATAATTGTAGCAATGATGAATAATTCTTGGTATACTAGTTCTTGAAGGATTAATCATTTTGGCATAAAGCCTGTGAGAGGGGGGAGGCCCCCTAAGGATAGTAGTGTTATTATTATGATTGGGGGGATGATGGGGTTTTTTGTTGTTATAGTTGAGAGGGAGTTGATTGTAGTTGTGTTAAATAGGTTAAATAATAGGAAGATCGTAGAAGTAATAATTAAGTATATTAGTAGGTTAAGGATGGCGATGTTGGGGGAATAGTGCAAGATAATTGTTATTCATCCTAGATGGGCGATTGATGAGTAGGCTAGAATTTTTCGTAGTTGGGTTTGATTTAGTCCTCCTCATCCTCCGATTAAGGTGGAGAGAAGGGCCAGGGTAATCATAATATGGGGGTTGAGTGCTGGGGCGATTTGTATTAAAATAATGAATGGGGCTAGTTTTTGTCAAGTAGACAGAATAAGTCCTGTTTTTAGGTCAAGTCCTTGTAGTACTTCTGGGAGTCAAAAGTGTAGGGGGGCAAGGCCTAATTTTAGGGCTAGGGCTAGAGTTACTAGTGTAATTGCGGTCATGTTTTCTATCTCTAAAATACTTCACTGACCGGTTGTTCAAGCATTAGTAATACTTGCAAATAAAAGTAATGCGGAGGCTGTTGCTTGGGTGAGAAAGTATTTTGTTGTTGCTTCTACGGCGCGGGGGTGTTGTTGTTTAATTATTAGAGGGGTGATAGCAATGGTGTTGATTTCTAGTCCTATTCAGGCAAGTAATCAATGGGAGCTTGAGAAGGTGATTGTTGTTCCAAGGCCTAGACTAAGGATAAACAGGGATAGAGTTAAAGGATTCATTAGTAGAGGAAGGATTTTAACCAACGTGTTTGGGGTATGGGCCCAAAAGCTTAATTAGCTGACCCTACTTAGAATGTAATGTAAAGGAAGCATAACGAGTTTTGATCTCTTTTGTGTAGGTTCAATTCCTATTTTTCTAAGGAAATGAGAGGACTTTAACCTCTATTATCTGCTCTATCAAAGTAGTCCTTAAATTCGGGCACATATCCTTAATGCTAAATAGAGGGGGGGATGCTTGCTATAGCAATGGGTAGGGAGACATGTCATAGGATCAGGGCTAGGGACAGGGGTAGGAAGTTTTTTCAAATTAGGTGTATAAGCTGATCATAGCGAAAACGGGGGTAAGAGGCTCGCACTCATAAGAAGGTCAAGGACAAAATAGTTGTTTTTAATATAAGATTAATGGTGGTAAGTTCTGGGATAAGGGGATTGTGTAGGGCCCCTAGGAATAGGATGGTGGATAGAGTGTTTATTATTAGGATGTTGGCATACTCTGCTAGGAATAAGAGGGCAAAGGGGCCCCCTGCGTATTCAACGTTGAAGCCTGAGACTAGTTCTGACTCCCCTTCGGTGAGGTCAAATGGAGCGCGGTTGGTCTCAGCCAGAGTAGAGATGTATCATATTGCGGCTAAGGGTCACTCTGGGATTAGGAGTCAAATACTTTCTTGTGTAATACTAAAGGATAAAAGTGAATAGCTGCCTGTAAGAATAATTAGGCACAGTAAGATTAGGCCGAGACTCACTTCGTAGGAGATGGTTTGGGCAACCGCTCGTAATGCTCCTATTAGAGCATATTTAGAATTTGAGGCCCAGCCTGCGGCTAAAATAGAATAAACTGTTAAACTAGAAAGGGATAAAAGGAATAAAATTGTTAGATTAATGTTTAGCAGGGGGTAGGGCATTGGTAGGGGTATTCATATCATTAATGCTAGGGTTAGAGCTATAGTGGGGGCTAGTATAAATATAAAGGATGAGGAGGTTGAGGGGCGGATAGGTTCTTTGATAAATAGTTTTAAACCATCTGCTAGGGGCTGGAGAAGACCGTACGGGCCTACAATATTAGGCCCTTTGCGGTGTTGTATATACCCTAGGACTTTTCGTTCAATGAGGGTTAGAAAGGCTACGGCTAGTAGTACTGGGATAATTATCATGAAGATATTAATGATAGTCAAAATTGTTTGTAACATTATTAAGGAGAGGATTTGAACCTCTGATTTAAAGGTCTTAGGGCTTTTGCAATTGCCTGGCTCTGCCACCTTAATAATGCCCTTTTTTTGGGCAGGGGGGTACTTCTTATTATCCTTTTTAGTGGTTAACAGAGGGTTAAGATAGAGCTTATTTAGAACAGAGGCTCTGTTTTTCCGGTCCTTTCGTACTAGGAGAAACGGTTACATAGATAGAAACTGACCTGGATTTCTCCGGTCTGAACTCAGATCACGTAGGACTGTTAATCGTTGAACAAACGAACCCTTAATAGCGGTTGCACCATTAGGATGTCCTGATCCAACATCGAGGTCGTAAACCCTTTCGTCGATAGGGACTCTGGGAAAGGATTGCGCTGTTATCCCTAGGGTAACTTGGTTCATTAATCAGATTTCTCTGGGTCGTTACTCGTTAAATATTTTATTAAAAAGAACTGTCGTTCTATTTTTTAGGCATTTTGCCCAATCGATACGGGGGTTGTGTTATACCCCGTGGTTGCCCCAACCAAAAATAATTTTATTATGCTAAGTCCGTTTCTTATCCCCTGAGGGTTGTAAATTCATTTATTAATATATTATTTAAAGCTCCATAGGGTCTTCTCGTCTTATGTACATATGCTCGCTTCTGCACGGGCAGATCAATTTCACTGATTGAAGAAGGGAGACAGGTAAAATCTCGTGATGCCTTTCATACAGGTCTTCATTTAAAAGACAGGTGATTACGCTACCTTTGCACGGTCAGGATACCGCGGCCGTTAAATTAATATCACAGGGCAGGCGGGACCTCCTATATTTACGGGTCAGGAGGCGATGTTTTTGGTAAACAGGCGGAATTTGTGTTTGCCGAGTTCCTTCCTTCTTTTTTAATCTTTCCTTATTTTACTCCTGTGTAGGGTTAACGATAATCTATTATTTGGTTTTCTCGTTTATTCTGTGGGTAAATAGTTCCCTCAGTCTGGGGTCGTTAATTGTCAGTGATTTGTTCTTTCTGACTTACACTTGTAAAGGGAGAAATTCTCTTTCTTGTTACTCATTCTAGCATAAATTCTTTTATTAAATAAAATAAGTTAGTAATAAAAGGGGATTGTGATTGATTTATTTGTATAATAGGCTAATAATTTATTAGAGCTGTAACGCTTTCTGTTAAGATGGCTGCTTTTAGGCCCACAGTAATAAATTCCTTGTTTAATATAATCTTTATCCGACTTTATTAAGGTTGTATCCTTTTTCAAAAGAGTTGTACCCCTTTTGAATAGCTATTAATTTCTTCTTGTTCTTTATAATAATAGTTTAAATAGAGTGAAAGAGAAATTAATGTAGAACTAAAATTCTTTTCCTAACTAACCAGCTATCACTAAACTCGGTAGGTCTATCCCCTCTACTTGAAGATCTTCCCACTCTTTTGCTACAGAGAAGGGTTGGCACGTGTTTGCTGTCTTGAAGTAGCTCGTTTAGTTTCGGGAGGGCAGGCTTAAGTTCGCTTTGTCTGGTTTGACTAGCTAGACCATGATGCAAAAGGTACGAGGGGTAATCTTTGCTTTTAATTACTTTAATTAATTTTTTCATTACTCTTTCAGTTTTCCCTTGCGGTACTAAATTTATAACTCCAATTTTTCTTTTCTATCTCCTATACTAAGAATAATAAATGTTTTGGTTAATTTTTAAAAATCGTTTTGTGGGGGTATTATAATTAATCGGGTGTATTGGGTTAACTATAAAGTTCAAAATGATCCGACTTGCATGGATATTTCCTCTGTGTAAGGGGGGTGTTGTACTTTTTAACTACATTTTGATTCCAAGCGCACTTTCCAGTACGCTTACCATGTTACGACTTGCCTCCTCTTATTCGGATCTTTTATTATATATTTAATTAATTTGTTAAGGAGAGTGACGGGCGGTGTGTGCGCGCCTCAGAGCCATTTTCAGATTAATGTACTATTTATATCTTACTGCTAAATCCAACTTCAAATTTAATTTCATTATTTATCTGTTTGTCTTAATAGAAAATGTAGCTCATTTCTTCCCACCTCATGGGCTACACCTCGACCTGACGTTTTGGAGTTTAATTCTTTGTGCTTGCTGTTTGACCCTCATGGGGCAGGCTGGCGACGGCGGTATATAGGCTGAAAGAGCAAGGGGTGGTGAGGTTGAACGTGGATTATCGGTTCTAGAACAGGCTCCTCTAGGGGGGTCTAAGGCACCGCCAAGTCCTTTGGGTTTTAAGCTGGCGCTTGTAGTTCTCTGGCGGGTGTTTGGGTAATTAAACACCTAGGTTTAGGGCTAAACATAGTGGGGTATCTAATCCCAGTTTGTTTTTTAGCTATCGTGTTTTAAGAGGCCTTGTTTTAATAAAGTTTTTTGTAATGGTTTTCATTGGTGCGGGTACGTATAACAGTTTGGCACTATTTTATCTTTAATAGGGGAAGGTTTTTCTTATACACTCTTTACGCCGTTATCTCATTAATTTGGGCCGCTCGTATAACCGCGGCGGCTGGCACGAGGTTGGCCGGCTCTAATAACCTTAACTAGATCAAACTTTCGTTCATTATCTAATATTAATCACTGCTGAAGTCCCTTGGGGGCGTGGCTAAGCAAGGTGTCTTGGGCTGATAGGGGCGCGCCTGATACCTGCTCCCTGTTTTCTTAAAGGATGAGTAGGGGCGATCTCACTGGGATGCGGAAACTTGCATGTGTAAGTTTAGTCAAAAATAATACTGAGGCTAGGACCAAACCTTGTGTACTCGCGGTGAATTTTACTTCACATATTAGCATTTTCAGTGCCATGCTTTCGATAAGCTACACATGC